AACAAAAATCGATCTATTATGACTAAGAGTGCGCTATAAGGGAATCCCCGAAGTTTGTAGAAAAAGAGCAAGTAAATAAAAGGTTTTTCAGAATTGATTTTTTTTGATCATACATAATTGACAACAAAAATTTGGTTCTTTTTACGAACCTGATGTCGATAAATCCGCGAGTCTAGAAATTCATTTCAGCCAATTGAACCTTCTCGAACTGTTTCTTTTTAAGAACCAAAAATATTTGTGCCAAAATAACAGATGCCAAGAAGACTAAAAGACCTTGGACACGTAATGGATCTTGAAGTACTATTTCGGCATCTCCCTGACCAAATCCACCCACATTAGGATTACTCGTTAATGGTTGATCAAATTTGATGGATTCACCCTCTGAAACAAGAACTTCTGGTCCTGGAGGGACAATATCAACCACTTGACGTCCATCCGATGGATCTGTTATGGTTATTTCATATCCCCCTTTTTCTTTTCGTATGATTTTGCTTACTATGCCCGCTCCTGTAGCATTATAAACTGTATTGTTACTCTTGCTTCCGTCGGGATAAATCTGACCCCTTCCCCTATTTCCTCCTACATATATAGGATATTTTAAGAAGTGAACATCTTTCTTAGTAGTGGGGTCGGGGGAAAGAATAGGAAAGGTGATTTCACTATATTTCTGGCCGGGAACAGGCCCTATTACAAGAATATTTTTTTTATTAGGGCGGTAGCTCTGAAAAGACAAATTTCCTATCTTTTCTTTCATCTCGGGAGAAATACGATCGGAAGGAGCTAATTCAAACCCCTCCGGTAAAATAAGAACAGCCCCCACATTCAAACCCCCTTTCTTACCATTAGCAAGGACTTGTTTCACTTGCTTATCATAAGGAATTCGAACAACTGCTTCAAATATAGTATCGGGAAGTACTGCTTGCGGAACCTCAATATCCACGGGCTTATTAGCTAAATGACAATTGGCACATACAATACGCCCGGTCGCTTCTCGTGGATTTTCATAACCCTGCTGCGCAAAAATGGGATATGCACTTGAAACGGATGTCCAAGTTATGATATATATCATGAGCGATACGGAAATAGATCGAATAATATGTTCCTTTATCCAAGAAAAAGTATTTCTAGTTTGCATAGTCTAATCATTGGTCTGAAAATTTCTACAATAAATTGGGTAGGTCGCTAGTATAGTTTCCTATCCACGATTCTGCTATTTTTATTGGAATCATTTTATATGAAAACCCCCCGGATAGAATGTTTTTAATACTTATGTAGAACTACAAAGTAAGAAACGTTCTAATTGGATTAATATTGGTGGATCATTTATTAATCATTCATTGAATGATAAATAACGACAAGTGACGGAGATACACGATTTAAATAACGAAAAATCCAATATTTAAAAATAGTATCGAGAATAACCGGAAAAGTGGAAACAAGACCAGATATAATTTGATCATTATGACCAAATCCAAAATCTTTGTATACAGAACCAATCATTAGTTCCCAGCCGTGGGGTGAATGAAATCCGATACATAAATCGGTTAATAAAAGAATTGAAAAAGCTTTTACTGTATCACTTAAGTTATATAGGAATTCCTGAGCCCAAGAGTTAAGAATAACAAGTTCTTCATTACCTAAAATAGAATAACCACTTAAAATAACAAAACAGATTAGATTTGTCGAGAAGTGTAAAATTGTATGGATACGATCCTCGTTGTGTATCTTGATTAATTGGATCGTTTCTTTGTGGATTCCTATAAGAAGCTTTTGTAGATATGTCTCCGAGTATTCATTGATCATTTCTTCCAAGAAGAGGATTTCTTCCAATTCTATGAACTTTTCTAGAATACTTTTTTCTTGAATATCATTCAAAAAAATTTCGGATTGGCCGATATTCGCCCAATTAATAATCCAAGATTCCATACTTTTAGTAAATGAGAGAGAAATCCACCAGGGCAGAAATACTATAGATGCAAGATACAAAAGAGGAGTGAATGCTTTCTTTTTTGCCATTTTTCGCCTGTTAATTAAAAATTAACCCACTCCATTTGTCGGACTTTATGTGATTGAATATGTCTTTCAAACATGAGTTCTAGACAGGACATCAAACCTATGAATCTATTTTATTTGTGATTTTGTTTTGAATCTAGAAAGAATACAGAAATACACTAAGACTCCACTTCAAATTCGACTGAAGAAATAATACAAAATAGTGTTGCCAGATACCTCAATTCATCAAATTCCAAACAAACGTCTCCTTTCGATGAATGGCCGAAAGAAGTACTTTAGGAATGAATATTATTGAGATTTTGAGACGAAAGAACCCCTTATTCTATCAAAATATCCAATATTTCGAAAAAAAAATTCCAACGATTCCCCTAAGTGGCAAAACAAAACAGAAATGGGCCCGTTATCATTATTAAGAAAACCCATTAGTATGGAATAGTAAAGAACAGATAAAAAGGTCGATTGACAAAGAAAATAATTTACAAGATATGGTTTATCTGCATCTAAAGTATCACTTAGTTATCGAAAAACAGGATTCTTGCGTTTTTTCCCTCTTGCCGAGAAAGCATTCGTTCTTTCGCCCAGTTCCTTTTCTCAAAATCAAAATACTTCAATTGGTACGCGCAAGAAATAGGCCAATTCCGCGGCTTTTTGTTCAATTTCTCGTGGAGTTAAATTCTCATCAGTACGGGTCAACGGAACAGCCCCCCGGCCTCTGATATCCATATAAAGGACACGACGGGCATAAATACCCTCTTTAACTTCTATTCGAACGGATTGAATATCTTTTATAAGGAACCGGAGGAATATGCGACGATTTTTTCCAGGAAATCCCCAACGAAAAATACACACTATTCCTTCCTTTCTATCGAATCGATCATAACCACTACCTACATTCCAGGAAATTGTGCACCACAAATAGGAACTAATAAAGAGACCCGCGATTCCGTAGAAAGACATCACGATTCCCTGTGGAAAAAAAAGGATTTGCTGAGACGGAACAAAAGATATCAAATTTCTACCAAGAAAACTGGAAGTTCCAACCAACAAGAATCCTAATGAACCTAAAAAAACGATAAGGGCCCAACAAAAATTACTTAGTTTTCTAGACCCCGTTATAAGTTCTATCCATGTATGTTCTGATCGCCAACTCATACTTCATCCGATTGCATTTTATTGAAATTGAGAGAATACCCCAAATGATTTTGACTTTACTTTTTTTGTTTCCGAATGAACTTTCATCAACTAGCACTAGTTTGATGGGAACTAGCACTAGTTTGATGGGAACTTTTAGGAGTAATTCATCAAATTGTTTAGATCTAAAATAATAACATACCCCTCATATGATCCCAATATACATATTGATATACATATAGATCCACCAACTTTACATTTTAGGCATCCAGTGATCCTGATCTATTTGAAACTGGCTAGAATTCAGTTATCTATAGATCATTTTCTGCAGACATAAGAGCTTTTTCCTTTGTGTTCGGCGGAAATCACATGTTCTACTATATTTTCTTTTCCGAAATCAATATCTATGTTATGCTACAAGTCTAAGTTAAAAAAAAAAAAGAATGAGACTGGGTCCCCTCGGATCTAAACAATCTTGTTTTTTTGAACATAAAGAAATAAAGAACCCATTGCAATTGCCGGAAATACTAGGCCTACTAAAGGCACAAAAATAGAGGGAAAATTGAAAGTTGTCATAAAATGGGGTACCTCGATTTATTATTTGTACCTGTTCTTATTTTTTTTTAATATCATATTTTATATTTATACTAATTATAATTAATAATTGTAATTATTATTAATTCGTAGCTATTATTAATTAATTCAATTTGAAAATTCTTATTAGAGATATTAAGTATCTAAGTGAGTATATAGAATAAGTCCAAGGAATGTCGAACTAAATAAATGGACTTATTCATCTATCTGCATGAAAGATACATATGACAATCCATTTTATTTTTCTTCGTTTCTTTGTGTTTTGTTCTTGTCTTCGAATTTCATTTATTTAATAAAGAAAGAGTTTCTTACAAATTATCGAAAGATTCGTTAGAATGCGACACAACCGGGATTTTTAGTGAAAACGGGATTTTCGGGAGATGGAGAAAGATACAAAACTATAATATCTATTTTTTCTATAATTTGAATTTGATTATATACGTAAGATGAAATTCGTTTTATTTTCCTAATTTCACGAAAGGAAGAACTCACGTTTTTATCTTGTTGATAGAGACTTCTTAATTAGTAATCGTGAATCTAGGTAAAAAAAAAGAGTTATACACAACTTTGGATTCTTTCTACAATTAGATCTTAGGTCGCCAAAGAAAACTCCCTTTTTAGTTACTTTGATTCCGATAAGCTAATATTCGGATAAGCTAACTACTTTTTTTGTTTGCTACAAATAAAATAATTGAACTTAGTGCGCTCTACTTGATTGAATTGGAATTCAAAGGAAAGAAGGCGTGGAGCTTAAATAACTCACTCAGAACACTTTTTAAAAGATTACGCGGTACGATTAGGTCGAATAAGCCCTTCTGGAATAAATATTCAGCCGCTTGTGAACCTTCGGGTACTGTTTTATTCAATGTTTGTTCAATTACTCTTTTACCCGCAAATGCAATGTAGGAATTTGGTTCGGCAATAATAATATCTCCCAACATACCAAAACTAGCTGTTACCCCACCAGTAGTAGGAGATGTAAGGATTGATACATACAATAACTTTTTATTTGATTGATAATCATATAAAGCAGACGATATTTTAGCCATTTGCATCAGGCTCAAACTCCCTTCTTGCATGCGCGCTCCCCCCGAAGCGCACACTATAATAAGAGGTAGAAATTGATTGGTAGCGTACTCAATCAAACGGGTGATTTTCTCCCCGACTACGGATCCCATACTACCCCCCATAAACTGAAAATCCATAACCCCAATTGCTACGGGAATACCATTTAGTTGACCTACACCTGTTTGAACAGCCTC